ATTAGAGGAATAATTGGAACTATTATATCAAGCTTTTTGATAACAATTTCGATTAGAAATGTATTTTGCAGCATTTGACTCCGTACCACTGAACGATTTAGCCGCACATTTGAAAAATAGCCTAAAAAGTGAAATGAATGTTCGGATAATTGGTTTATATGGATCGTTCCTGGTTGAGACCAAACATCAAAAAAACATTGCCATAAATGGATAAAATAGTGTTTCCATTTATTCATCAAAAGAGGCGCATTCTTTGAAGCCAGAATGGATTTTCCTTGATATCTAACATAATGAATGAAAGGATCCTTGAAGAATGTTAAGGTAGACGAAAAATCCTTAGGAAAAACTTTTACAAGATGTTCTCTTTTTGCATAAAAAAAGATTCGCTCAAAAAAAACGCTAAAAGATTTTAATCGTAAATGAGAGGATTGGTTACGTAGAAAACGGAAGATAGATTCATATTCACATACATAAAAATTATAGAGGAACAAGAATAATCTTGGATTACTTTTTGAAAAGGTAGAAATCGATTTTTTTGGAGTAATAAGACTATTCCTATTACAAAAATTATAAAGAAAAAACCGTAATAAATGAAAAAAAGAGGCATCTTTCACCCAGTAGCGAAGGATTTGAACTAAGATTTCCAGATGGATAGGATAGGGTATTCGTATATCTGACACATAATTAAAATATGTCAATTTATCCTCCAAAAAGGGAAAAATGGAATGAATTGATCGCAAATTATGATAAGATTTTACGATTTCTGCCTCCTCTAAGGAAGAGCTTAATTGTAGGAAAAATGGAATTTCCACAACGACGGCAAAACCGTCTGATATTATTTGAGAATAAAAATTATTATTATACCCTAAAAATGGATTTTTGTTAGAATCATTAGCGGAAATGATCAAATGATTCTGTTGATACATTCGAGTAATTAAACGTTTTACAATTAGTAAACTAGATTTCTTGTCATAACCTACATTTTCCACAAAAATGGATCTATTAAAATCATGACTATAAGCAAGTCCATAAATATACTCCCGAAAAATAAGTGGGTATAGGAAGTCCTGTTGGCGAGATCTATCTCGTTCTAAATATACTTGATATTCCTTCATTTTAGAAATTCTATTTGGTCAAAGGATCAGAGATTCATTGGATTATCAAATGATACATAGTGCGATACAGTCAAAACAGGGTACTCTATTATATATTAGTATTCGAATTCAAATAAAAAACGAATATGAATAGATACCTAGAAAACAAGTAAAACTTATCAATGGACTATCTCTCCTCGCTTGTTCCATCTAATTGTTCTAGGACAACAAGCTAGTTAGAAATCCTTTATTTTTTTGCCCAATCGCTCTTTTGATTTTGGAAAAAAATATCTTTATCAATATACTCTTTCTTCTACACATTTATCGCTACCCCATAACATAATGGAAAATAGCTAATAGTTAGGACTCATAACAAAAATCCATAATCCGTTCGTGGGAAAAACTTTTTCCACAGCAAGCACTAATCTCTTTTTAACGTATAATTAGATGGGGTAATCATTCAAATTAAAAATGAAAGCTCGTTGCTTTTTGTTTCCCTATAATTGGAGCAGCCAAGCTCTATCCCTTTATTAATTCAACCCAACTGAATTCCTTTGTTCCGAGCCAAGAATTCAAACAAAAATTTAGGCCAGGTCCAATACGAATGAAATATTTTTAGAATTCGCCATTGATACGACATGCTGCTTTTTCCATTCATTCCTTTCTGGATCAGTCGTGGTCTTACAAACCCTACCGATGGTATGGATGAACCAATTAGTTCATAGAAATGTGTAAAAAATGGAGTCGCACTTAAAAGCCGAGTACTCTACCATTGAGTTAGCAACCCTAATAAAAAATGGAAAAAAAAAATAGGATGTGTATATCCAATCGAAATAAAAAAAAGGATTGAATTGTCTAATAAAATATTACATTAAAATTCAAATGGAAAAATAGAAAGAAAAAAAGAAAATCAAAAATGATAATTCAAAATGATAGACCACTTCCTTGTCTACTACTACTAGTATGTTATACATTATTTTATATGTTATTTTATTTCTTATTTACCTTTGAATCAAAAAAGAACTTCTTGTTTGTATCAAAGAAAATCCAACGAATCCACCATTTGATGAAGTAAAAAAACCTATGTAAGATGAATAAATCGATCCATTTATTCACCATCGGATTATATTTGTTTGATACACTGTTGTCAATATTAGTGTTAAAGAAAGAATACAATTGAGAAAACAAATTCAAAAAAAAATATGAATTAAATAGAAAGAAGAAAGAAATTTATTAATTATTTAGGATCTCCCCTGTTGTGTGAAATTCACACCGAAAAACAAAATAGTTGTTCTCTCTTATGAATCGGAAGAACTTTTTTCATCCAATCTTGTCTGCTTAATACGTTTCTATTCAAACACGAAACGAAAAAAAGGCAATATGCAGGATGGATAATAAAAGTTATG